GCTAGTGTAGCTTAATTTAAAGCATGGCACTGAAGATGCTAAGATGAAAAATAATTTTTTCCGCGGGCATACAAGGTTTGGTCCTGGCCTTAGTGTTAATTGTAACTAGAATTATACATGCAAGTTTCAGCCCCCCTGTGAAAATGCCCTAATTAATCTATTAAATAATTAGGAGCAGGTATCAGGCACACGCACGTAGCCCAAGACACCTTGCTAAGCCACACCCCCAAGGGATTTCAGCAGTAATAAACATTAATTCATGAGCGAAAGCTCGAATTAGTTAAAGTTAACAGAGTCGGTTAATCTCGTGCCAGCCACCGCGGTTATACGAGTGACTCATATTAACATATCCCGGCGTAAAGAGTGGTTTAAGAATGACCTTAAACAACTAAAGTTAAGACCTCATAAAGCTGTTATACGCACCCATGAGAGGAATAATCAACAACGAAAGTGACTTTATAGATCAAGGATCCTTGATGCCACGATAGTTGGGACCCAAACTAGGATTAGATACCCTACTATGTCCAACCACAAACTTAGACAATAAATCACCATATTGTTCGCCCGAGAACTACAAGCGCTAGCTTAAAACCCAAAGGACTTGGCGGTATCCCACACCCACCTAGAGGAGCCTGTTCTATAACCGATAATCCCCGTTCAACCTCACCACTTCTTGCCATTACCGTCTATATACCGCCGTCGTCAGCTCACCCTGTGAAGGGCTAAAAGTAAGCAAAAAGAACTCAACCCCAAAACGTCAGGTCGAGGTGTAGCGAATGAAGTGGGAAGAAATGGGCTACATTTTTTACCAAAAACACACGAATGGTGAACTGAAAACACACCTAAAGGTGGATTTAGCAGTAAGAGAAGATTAGAGTACTTCCCTGAAATTGGCTCTGGGATGCGCACACACCGCCCGTCACTCTCCTCAAAAACTACTTATCTTTTCATAAATACATTTCTTCAACAAGAGGAGGCAAGTCGTAACATGGTAAGTGTACTGGAAAGTGCACTTGGAATCAAAATGTGGCTAAATTAGCAAAGCACCTCCCTTACACCGAGGAGATACCCGTGCAAATCGGATCATTTTGAACCTTAAAGCTAGCCTATATACTAATTTAACCGGACCTTATAAATCTAATTTATACAATAACTTTTAACCAAAACATTTTTAACCTTCTAGTATGGGTGACAGAACAATAACCCAAGAGCAATAGCTTATGTACCGCAAGGGAAAGCTGAAAAAGAAATGAAATAAATCACCAAAGTACTAAAAAGCAGAGATTACACCTCGTACCTTTTGCATCATGATTTAGCTAGAAAAACTAGGCAAAAAGATCTTAAGTCTATCTTCCCGAAACTAAACGAGCTACTCCGAAGCAGCATTATAGAGCTAACCCGTCTCTGTGGCAAAAGAGTGGGGAGACTTCCGAGTAGCGGTGAAAAGCCTACCGAGTTTAGTGATAGCTGGTTACCCAAGAAAAGAACTTTAGTTCTGCATTAATTCTTTACTATCTAGACAAGAATGTCTCGTCAAAGAAAACTATAAGAATTAATAGTTATTTAGAAGAGGTACAGCCCTTCTAAACTAAGATACATCTTTTAAAGGTGGACAATGATCATAATTATTAAGGTTCCAACCTCAGTTGGCCTAAAAGCAGCCACCTGACAAGTAAGCGTCGCAGCTCCAGTTTAACACTAAACCTATAATTTAGATATTTACTCATAAACCCCTTTATCCTATTGGGTTATTTTATAAAAATATAAAAGAACTTATGCTAAAATGAGTAATAAAGAGAACAAATCTCTCCCGACATAAGTGTACGTCAGAAAGAATTAAATCACTGACAATTAATCGACCCCAGACTGAGGTCATTATACCATTAAATCATTAACTAGAAAACCTTATCCTTCTATTCGTTAATCCCACACAGGAATGTCACCAGGAAAGATTAAAAGAAAATAAAGGAACTCGGCAAACATAAACTCCGCCTGTTTACCAAAAACATCGCCTCTTGCTATACCATAAGAGGTCCCGCCTGCCCTGTGACAATGTTCAACGGCCGCGGTATTTTGACCGTGCAAAGGTAGCGTAATCACTTGTCTTTTAAATGAAGACCCGTATGAAAGGCACCACGAGAGTTTAACTGTCTCTATTTTCTAATCAATGAAATTGATCTATTCGTGCAGAAGCGAATATAATAACATTAGACGAGAAGACCCTATGGAGCTTCAAACACTTAAGTTAATTATGTAACCATTTATTCCTCAGGGTATAAACAAAGTATACAATACTTCTAACCTAACTGTTTTTGGTTGGGGTGACCGAGGGGGAAAACAAATCCCCCTCATCGATTGAGTACTCAGTACTTGAAAATTAGAATAACAATTCTGATTAATAAAATATTTATCGAAAAATGACCCAGGATTTCCTGATCAATGAACCAAGTTACCCTAGGGATAACAGCGCAATCCTTTCTCAGAGTTCCTATCGAAGAAAGGGTTTACGACCTCGATGTTGGATCAGGACATCCTAATGGTGCAACCGCTATTAAGGGTTCGTTTGTTCAACGATTAATAGTCCTACGTGATCTGAGTTCAGACCGGAGAAATCCAGGTCAGTTTCTATCTATGAATGTTCTTTTCCTAGTACGAAAGGACCGGGAAAGAGGGGCCAATGCTATTGGCACGCCCCATTTTCATCTATTGAATAAAACTCAAATAGATAAGAAAAGCTCACCCACTGCCCAAAAACAGGGTTGTTGGGGTGGCAGAGCCTGGTAAATGCAAAAGACCTAAGTCCTTTAATCCAGAGGTTCAAATCCTCTCCCCAACTATGCTCCAGACCATCTTACTCTATTTAATTAATCCCCTTGCCTACATTATCCCTATCCTCCTAGCCACAGCTTTTTTAACTTTAATTGAACGAAAAATCCTCGGCTATATACAATTCCGCAAAGGCCCCAATGTCGTTGGGCCTTACGGCCTCCTTCAACCTATTGCAGACGGCTTAAAACTCTTTATTAAAGAGCCTGTCCGCCCATCAGCATCCTCCCCATTTCTTTTCTTAGCTACACCAACAGCAGCCTTAACTTTAGCCCTATTAATATGAATACCACTCCCGCTCCCCCACTCAATTATTAACCTCAATTTAGGCCTATTATTTATCTTAGCAATTTCAAGCCTTACTGTATACACTATTTTAGGGTCCGGATGAGCATCCAACTCAAAATACGCCTTAATAGGGGCACTACGTGCTGTAGCACAAACTATCTCTTATGAAGTTAGTCTAGGACTTATCCTACTCTCAATGATCGTACTTGCTGGAGGCTTCACCCTTCACACATTTAATACGACCCAAGAAACTATTTGACTCCTAATCCCAGGCTGACCACTAGCCCTAATATGATATATTTCAACCCTAGCAGAAACCAATCGAGCCCCATTTGACTTAACCGAAGGAGAATCAGAATTAGTTTCAGGATTTAATATTGAATATGCAGGGGGCCCATTTGCCCTATTCTTCCTAGCTGAATATACAAACATTTTATTAATAAATACCCTCTCAGTTATTTTATTTATAGGAATCTCTTACAACCCCCTCCTCCCACAAATCTCAACATTCAGCCTTATAATAAAAGCTACACTACTAACATTTATTTTTTTATGAATTCGAGCATCATACCCCCGCTTTCGCTATGATCAGCTCATGCACTTAGTATGAAAAAACTTTTTACCCCTGACCCTGGCAATTATTTTATGACATATAGCCCTACCACTTGCCATAACAAGCCTACCCCCCTTAACCTAAGGAAGCGTGCCTGAACAAAAGGACCACTTTGATAGAGTGGATAATGAGAGTTAAAGCCTCTCCACTTCCTTTTAGAAAAATAGGACTTGAACCTACATCTAAGAGATCAAAACCCTCCGTGTTTCCTATTACACCATATTCTAAGTAAAGTCAGCTAATAAAGCTTTTGGGCCCATACCCCAACCATGTTGGTTAAAATCCTTCCTTTACTAATGAATCCTACTGTACTAACTATCCTAATCTCAAGCTTAGGCCTAGGAACCACCCTTACATTTATTGGATCACATTGACTCCTAGTGTGAATAGGCCTCGAAATCAATACTTTAGCCATTATTCCCCTAATAATTAGTCAAAATCACCCACGAGCAGTAGAAGCCACTACAAAATATTTTATTACCCAGGCAACTGCCTCTACTTTACTATTATTTGCAAGCGTTACAAACGCTTGGACTTCAGGTGAATGAAGTCTAATTGAAATGCTTAATCCAGCCTCTGCCACTCTGGCAACAGTCGCACTTGCCCTAAAAATTGGTCTCGCACCCTTACACTTTTGGTTACCTGAAGTACTTCAAGGCCTAGACTTAACTACAGGTCTTATTCTATCGACTTGACAAAAACTAGCTCCCTTCGCTATTCTACTCCAACTTTACCCTCTACTTAACCCAAACCTCCTACTATTCCTTGGCATTCTCTCAACAATTATTGGTGGATGAGGAGGACTTAACCAAACACAACTACGAAAAATTTTAGCTTACTCATCAATTGCAAACCTCGGATGAATAATTACAATCTTACATTACGCCCCAAATCTAACCCTCCTTAACCTTATCTTATATATTACCATGACACTCACAACTTTCCTATTATTTAAAATCTTTAATTCAACCAAAATTAACTCCATCGCCTCATCATCAACTAAATCCCCCCTCCTATCCATTATTGCCCTACTAACCCTTCTCTCTTTAGGCGGATTACCACCACTCTCCGGCTTCATACCTAAATGACTTATTCTTCAAGAATTAACGAAACAAAGTCTATTTATACCAGCTACAATTATAGCTCTAATAGCCCTCCTTAGTTTATTCTTTTACCTACGCCTATGTTATGCTACAACACTAACTATAAACCCCAACCCAATTAATATGTTATCATCCTGACGAACAAAACCCAATCACTTCACTCTTATTTTATTAACATCAGCAACCTTATCAATTCTCCTCCTCCCCCTAACACCTGCAATCTTCACACTTACCTCGTAGGAATTTAGGTTAATAACAGACCAAAAGCCTTCAAAGCTTTAAGTAGAAGTGAAAATCTCCTAATTTCTGTTAAGATTTGCAAGACTCTATCTCACATCTTCTGAATGCAACCCAGATGCTTTCATTAAGCTAAAACCTTCTAGATAGACAGGCCTCGATCCTGTAAAAGCTTAATTAACAACTAAGTGTTCAATCCAGCGAACTTCTATCTAGACTTTCTCCCGCCGCCTTACACAAAGGCGGGAGAAAGCCCCGGGAGGGGGGTAAACCTCCGTCTTTGGATTTGCAATCCAATGTACTACAGCTACTTCGGGACTTTGATAAGAAAAGGACTCTGACCTCTGTACACGGAGCTACAATCCGCCGCTTAATTCTCAGCCATCTTACCTGTGGCAATTAACCGTTGACTATTTTCTACCAACCACAAAGATATTGGCACCCTTTACTTGATTTTTGGTGCATGAGCAGGCATAGTTGGGACAGCTCTAAGCCTTCTAATTCGAGCCGAACTTGGGCAGCCAGGGTCACTTTTAGGTGATGATCAGATTTATAATGTGATCGTAACCGCCCATGCTTTTGTAATAATCTTCTTTATGGTTATACCCATCATGATTGGAGGCTTTGGGAATTGACTGGTCCCCTTGATAATTGGTGCTCCAGATATAGCTTTCCCACGTATGAATAATATAAGCTTTTGACTCCTCCCACCATCATTCCTTCTTCTCCTTGCTTCTGCAGGAGTGGAAGCCGGTGCAGGCACCGGCTGAACAGTGTATCCACCACTAGCTAGCAATCTAGCCCATGCTGGACCATCTGTTGATTTAGCCATCTTCTCCCTTCATTTAGCCGGTATTTCATCAATCTTAGCCTCAATTAACTTTATTACAACCATTATTAATATAAAACCACCAGCCATTTCCCAATATCAAACGCCATTATTTGTTTGATCAATTCTCGTAACTACTGTTCTTCTTCTTCTCTCCCTGCCAGTTCTTGCAGCAGGGATTACAATATTACTCACAGACCGAAACCTTAATACCACATTCTTTGACCCCGCAGGGGGTGGGGACCCCATCCTTTATCAACACTTATTCTGATTCTTCGGCCACCCTGAGGTCTATATTTTAATTTTACCTGGCTTCGGAATAATTTCACATGTAGTAGCCTATTATTCAGGTAAAAAAGAACCATTCGGATATATGGGTATAGTTTGAGCAATAATAGCAATTGGCCTGCTTGGTTTTATTGTATGAGCTCATCACATATTTACAGTAGGTCTAGATGTAGACACTCGAGCCTATTTTACTTCTGCAACAATAATTATTGCTATCCCTACAGGTGTAAAAGTATTTAGCTGACTAGCAACCCTTCACGGGGGGTCAATTAAATGAGACACGCCACTGCTTTGAGCTCTAGGGTTTATCTTTCTTTTTACAGTAGGAGGTTTAACAGGAATTGTATTAGCTAATTCTTCATTAGATATTGTCCTCCATGATACTTACTACGTAGTAGCCCACTTCCACTATGTTCTTTCAATAGGAGCAGTATTTGCCATCATAGCAGGCTTCATTCACTGATTCCCTTTAATATCTGGCTTTACCCTTCACCAAACCTGAACAAAAATTCAATTTGCAGTAATATTTATCGGAGTAAACTTAACTTTCTTCCCTCAGCACTTCCTGGGCCTTGCAGGCATACCACGACGATACTCAGATTATCCAGACGCATATACCCTATGAAATACAGTTTCGTCTATTGGCTCTTTAATTTCTCTTGTTGCTGTAATTATACTATTATTTATTATTTGAGAAGCGTTTGCCTCAAAACGAGAAGTTTTATCTGTTGAACTCCCTCACACAAATGTAGAATGATTACATGGCTGCCCTCCTCCCTATCATACTTATGAAGAGCCAGCATTTGTTCAAGTCCAACGACCCTCTTTTTAACAAGAAAGGAAGGAATTGAACCCCCATATGCTGGTTTCAAGCCAGCCACATCACCACTCTGTCACTTTCTTTATAAGATACTAGTAAAATATATTACACTGCCTTGTCAGGGCGGAATTGTGAGTTAAATTCCCACGTATCTTAATTTGTAATGGCACACCCCTCACAATTAGGATTTCAAGATGCAGCCTCCCCCGTTATGGAAGAACTTATTCATTTTCACGACCACACACTAATAATTGTATTTTTAATTAGCACCCTAGTTCTCTATATTATTACAGCAACAGTAACAACTAAGCTTACAAATAAATATATTCTTGATTCACAAGAAATTGAGATCGTTTGAACCATTCTACCCGCTATTATTCTTATCATAATTGCCCTCCCATCACTACGAATTTTATACCTCATAGACGAAATTAATGATCCTCACCTAACTATTAAAGCTATGGGCCACCAATGATACTGAAGCTATGAATATACAGATTACGAAGACCTAGGGTTTGACTCATACATAATCCAAACCCAAGACTTGGCCCCAGGCCAATTCCGTTTATTAGAAACAGACCACCGTATAGTAGTTCCTATAGAATCACCCATTCGAGTTCTAGTATCAGCAGAAGACGTATTACATTCATGAGCTGTTCCAGCCTTAGGTGTAAAAATGGATGCCGTCCCAGGACGACTGAATCAGACTGCCTTTATCATTTCACGTCCTGGCGTCTATTATGGTCAATGCTCAGAAATTTGCGGCGCCAATCACAGCTTTATGCCTATCGTAGTAGAAGCAGTTCCTCTAGAACACTTCGAAGCCTGATCTTCATCAATATTAGAAGAAGCCTCATTAAGAAGCTAAACTGGGCCTAGCATTAGCCTTTTAAGCTAAATATTGGTGATTCCCTACCACCCTTAATGGTATGCCTCAATTAAACCCTAACCCATGATTTTTAATTTTACTATTTTCATGAATTGTTTTCCTTACTGTTTTACCAAACAAAGTAATAAGTCATCTATTTAACAATGACCCTACCCTAAAAAGTACTGAAAAACCTAAACCAAATCCTTGAATCTGACCATGATTATAAGCTTTTTTGACCAATTCTTAAGCCCCTCACTCATCGGAATTCCTCTCATTGCCCTAGCAATCTTAATTCCATGGTTAACTTTTCCTACCCCGACAAGCCGATGATTAAATAACCGATTAATTACTCTTCAAGCCTGATTTATTAATCGTTTTATTTATCAACTCATACAACCCATAAATTTTGGAGGTCATAAATGAGCTGTATTATTTACAGCCCTAATATTATTCCTAATTACTATTAACCTTCTAGGACTACTCCCATATACATTCACCCCTACAACACAACTTTCACTAAATATAGCATTTGCCCTACCATTGTGACTCACAACCGTATTAATTGGTATATTAAACCAGCCCACCATTGCATTAGGTCACCTTCTTCCAGAAGGCACACCAACCCCTCTAGTCCCCATTCTCATTATTATCGAAACTATTAGTCTATTTATCCGACCATTAGCTTTAGGTGTCCGATTAACCGCCAACCTAACGGCTGGCCATCTATTAATACAGCTAATTGCCACAGCAGCCTTTGTTCTCCTAACTATTATACCAACCGTAGCCCTACTTACCTCCTTAATTTTATTTCTATTAACAATTTTAGAAGTAGCTGTAGCAATAATTCAAGCATACGTATTTGTCCTCCTACTAAGTCTATATTTACAAGAAAATGTATAATGGCTCACCAAGCACACGCATACCACATAGTTGACCCAAGCCCATGACCCCTTACAGGAGCTACCGCTGCCCTTCTTATAACTTCAGGCTTAGCCATTTGATTTCACTTCCACTCGCTCCTACTCCTATATCTAGGATTAATCCTTCTCTTTCTAACAATAATTCAATGATGACGTGATATTATCCGAGAAGGGACATTCCAAGGTCATCATACACCTCCTGTACAAAAAGGCCTTCGTTACGGAATAATTTTATTTATTACGTCAGAAGTCTTCTTCTTTCTAGGCTTTTTCTGAGCCTTTTACCACTCTAGCCTTGCACCCACTCCTGAACTAGGAGGGTGCTGACCACCAACAGGAATTAACCCTCTAGACCCATTTGAAGTGCCACTCTTAAACACCGCAGTTCTCCTAGCTTCCGGAGTAACTGTAACTTGAGCACATCATAGTCTAATAGAAGGTAACCGAAAAGAAGCAATTCAAGCCCTTACTTTAACCATGCTTCTAGGAATATACTTCACATCCCTTCAAGCCATAGAATATTATGAAGCACCATTCACTATTGCCGACGGAGTCTACGGAACAACATTTTACGTAGCTACAGGATTCCACGGCCTCCACGTTATTATCGGTTCAACATTTTTAGCAGTTTGTCTTTTACGACAAGTCCAATATCACTTTACATCAGAACATCACTTCGGCTTTGAAGCCGCAGCATGATACTGACACTTTGTAGATGTAGTGTGATTATTCCTTTATGTATCCATCTATTGATGAGGCTCATAATTGCTTTTCTAGTATAAATTAGTACAAGTGATTTCCAATTATTTAATCTTGGTTAAAACCCAAGGAGGAGTAATGAACCTCATCATGTCGTCTGTCGCGACCACGGCCCTGGTTTCCCTAATCCTCGCTTTAATCGCATTTTGACTTCCATCATTAAATCCAGATAATGAAAAATTATCCCCTTACGAATGTGGTTTTGACCCCTTAGGAAGCGCCCGCCTCCCTTTCTCTCTCCGCTTCTTCTTAGTAGCCATTTTATTTCTTTTATTTGATTTAGAAATTGCCCTCCTATTACCTTTACCTTGAGGGAACCAACTATTAACACCCCTCTTTACTCTATTTTGAGCAGCAGTTATTCTAATTTTACTTACCCTTGGCCTCATCTACGAGTGACTTCAAGGAGGACTTGAATGAGCAGAATAGATGTTTAGTCCAAACAAAGACCACTAATTTCGGCTTAGTAAATTATGGTGAAAATCCATAAACATCTTATGTCCCCCATATATTTTAGCTTTACCTCAGCATTCATCCTAGGCTTAATAGGTCTTGCATTTAACCGCTCACACCTTTTATCCGCCCTTCTATGTCTTGAAGGCATAATACTTACCCTTTTCATCGCTACCGCAATCTGATCAATAATACTAAACTCTACCTCTAGCTCAATTATTCCTATAATTATACTAACATTTTCCGCCTGCGAAGCCAGCGCAGGATTAGCTATCCTAGTTGCCACCTCGCGCTCACACGGCTCAGACAACCTACAAAACCTTAACCTTCTACAATGTTAAAAATTTTAATCCCAACAATTATATTATTCCCTACTGCCTGATTTTCTCATAAAAAATGATTATGAATTACCACTTCCGCCCATAGTCTTCTTATTGCCACAATAAGTTTACTTTGATTTAAATGAAATACAGATATTGGTTGAGACTTCTCTAACCAATACTTAGCCGTTGATCCTTTATCTACCCCTTTACTTATTTTAACATGCTGACTCCTTCCATTAATAATCTTAGCCAGCCAAAATCATATCTCTCCAGAACCCTTAACTCGACAACGAACTTACATTTCTCTACTAATTTCTCTACAATTTTTTCTTATCATAGCATTCTCTGCAACAGAAATAATTTTATTTTATATTATATTTGAAGCCACGCTTATCCCAACACTTATTGTTATTACACGATGGGGTAACCAAACAGAACGCCTGAACGCAGGAACTTACTTTTTATTTTATACCTTAATTGGGTCCCTGCCCCTGCTTATTGCCTTATTATTTATACAAAATAATCTCGGCTCACTATCTATACTTATTATTCAACATACCCAGTATACTAACCTTTACTCATGAGCGGACAAATTCTGATGGGCTGCCTGCATCATCGCTTTTCTCGTCAAAATACCCCTTTATGGAGTTCATCTTTGACTACCAAAAGCCCACGTAGAAGCCCCAATCGCTGGCTCAATAATTTTAGCTGCAGTATTACTAAAACTGGGGGGTTACGGAATAATACGTATCATTATTATGCTTAACCCCCTTACCAAAGAAATAGCTTACCCATTCCTAATCCTAGCCCTTTGAGGTGTTGTAATAACTAGCTCCATTTGTCTACGACAAACGGACTTAAAATCCCTAATCGCCTACTCCTCAGTTAGCCACATAGGCCTCGTTGCAGCAGCCATCCTTATCCAAACCCCATGAAGCTTTGCGGGAGCAACAACACTAATAATTGCCCATGGATTAATCTCTTCAGCCCTATTCTGCCTAGCCAACACTAACTACGAACGCATTCATAGCCGAACCTTACTTTTAGCCCGAGGCATCCAAATTATTCTTCCACTCATAGCAACCTGATGATTCCTAGCCAATTTAGCTAACCTCGCTTTACCCCCATCTCCCAACCTCATAGGAGAACTCTTTATTATTACATCATTATTTAACTGATCTAACTGAACTTTAATTCTTACAGGAGCGGGAGTATTAATCACAGCATCTTATTCCCTTTACATGTTTCTTATAACTCAACGAGGACCAACATCCAACCACCTTATTTCACTTAACCCCTCTCATACACGAGAACATCTACTACTCAGCCTCCATATTTTACCCGTATTATTATTAATCCTTAAACCAGAACTTATCTGAGGCTGAACATTTTGTATTTATAGTTTAATTAAAATATTAGATTGTGGTTCTAAAGACAAAAGTTAAAATCTTTTTATTTACCGAGAGAGGTCCGGGACACGAAGATCTGCTAATTCTTCTTATCATGGTTCAAGCCCATGGCTCACTCGGCCCTTGAAAGATAATAGTAATCTATTGGTCTTAGGAACCAAAAACTCTTGGTGCAACTCCAAGCAAGAGCTATGAATATTATCTTTAACTCGTCCTTCCTACTAATCTTCATTATTCTTACATTACCATTAATTTCCTCACTTTCACCAAAAGAACTTAAACCAAATTGATCGTCCTCATACGTAAAAACTGCTGTAAAAATATCCTTTTTTATCAGCTTGATTCCTTTATTTATCTTTCTCGACCAAGGTTTAGAATCAATTGTTACCAACTGAAATTGAATAAACATAGGCCCTTTCAACATCAACATAAGCTTTAAATTTGATCTTTACTCAATTATCTTCACACCCGTAGCCCTATACGTTACTTGATCTATTCTTGAATTCGCCCTCTGATACATACATTCCGACCCTAACATAAATCGCTTCTTCAAATATCTTTTATTATTTTTAATTTCAATAATTATTCTAGTTACAGCCAACAACATATTCCAACTATTTATTGGCTGAGAAGGGGTTGGAATTATATCCTTTCTGCTAATCGGCTGATGATATAGCCGAGCAGACGCTAACACAGCAGCATTACAAGCCGTAATCTATAACCGGATTGGTGATATCGGACTAATCTTAAGTATAGCCTGATTAGCCACTAACCTTAACTCATGAGAAATTCACCAACTCTTCATCTTATCAAAAAATAAAGACTTAACATTACCACTCCTTGGTCTTGTATTAGCCGCAGCTGGGAAATCAGCACAATTTGGCCTACATCCATGATTACCTTCCGCCATAGAGGGCCCAACACCAGTATCAGCATTACTTCACTCCAGCACAATAGTCGTAGCAGGTATCTTTCTTCTAATCCGCCTCCACCCCCTTATTCAAGATAATAAATTAATTCTAACAGTCTGCCTATGTCTCGGAGCACTTACTACCCTCTTTACAGCCACATGTGCCCTTACCCAAAATGATATCAAAAAAATCGTTGCTTTCTCAACATCAAGTCAACTAGGGCTAATAATAGTTACCATTGGCCTCAACCAACCCCAACTAGCCTTCCTCCATATTTGCACTCATGCCTTCTTTAAAGCAATACTTTTCCTCTGCTCCGGATCCATTATTCATAGTCTTAATGATGAACAAGACATCCGAAAAATAGGGGGTCTCCATAAACTCCTACCATTTACCTCAACCTCTTTGACAATTGGTAGTTTAGCCCTAACAGGCATACCATTTCTCTCAGGCTTCTTTTCAAAAGATGCTATCATTGAATCCATAAACACTTCCCACTTAAACGCCTGAGCCCTGATCCTAACCCTTGTAGCAACATCTTTCACAGCTATTTACAGCCTTCGTCTTATCTTTTTTGCACTAATAAAATACCCTCGATTTAATACACTTTCGCCAATTAATGAAAATAACCCATTAGTAATTAACCCTATTAAACGTCTTGCCTACGGAAGTATTATTGCTGGCTTAATTATTACTATCAATTTAACCCCAACAAAAACCCAAATTATAACAATAACTCCACTACTCAAACTATCCGCCCTTCTAGTTACAATTATAGGCTTGCTTTTAGCCCTAGAACTCACTAATCTAACCAACTCTTACTTCAAAATCAATCCTACACTCCACTACCACCACTTCTCTAATTTACTAGGTTACTTCCCCTCAATCATTCACCGACTCCTTCCAAAAACTAACCTAAACTGAGCCCAACACATCTCAACACACTTAATTGACCAGACTTGAAGCGAAAAAATTGGTCCTAAAAGCAACCTCATTCAACAAATACCCCTCATTAAACTATCTACCCGACCTCAACAGGGTTCAATCAAAACCTACCTAATACTTCTTTTCTTAACACTCACCCTAATTACCCTAATTACCTTAACCTAACCACCCGCAAAGTACCTCAAGACAGACCCCGAGTCAATTCTAATACTACAAACAAAGTTAATAACAGAACTCAACCTCCTAAAACTAGTATCCAACCACCGTCAGAGTACAACAAAGCAACCCCCGAAAAATCCCCCCGCACCACATCCAAATTACTTAATTCCTCCACCCCCGTCCAATCTAAACCTCATCCTTTAACCACAAAATATTTTACCGACACAAAAAGCCCTACTAAATAAAACCCAACGTACAACAACACAGACCAATCTCCCCATGTCTCTGGATATGGCTCAGCAGCAAGCGCTGCCGTATAAGCAAAAACTACCAACATCCCCCCTAAATAAATTAAAAATAAAATCAAGGACATAAAAGACCCACCATAACCAACTAACAAACCACACCCGACCCCCGCAGCAGTAACTAAACCCAAAGCAGCATAATAAGGAGACGGATTAGATGCTACCCCTATTAAACCTAAGATTAAACCAATTATTATTACAAACATAAAATATATCATTATTCTTACCTGGACTTCAACCAAGACCAATAACTTGAAAAACTATCGTTGTTCATTCAACTATAAGAACTAATGGCCACCAATATCCGAAAAACTCACCCATTACTTAAAATTATAAACCACGCCCTAGTTGATCTTCCCGCCCCATCTAATATTTCATTATGATGAAACTTTGGTTCACTTATAGGACTATGCTTAATTATCCAAATTCTCACAGGACTCTTCCTAGCTATACACTACACCGCAGACATTTCCATGGCTTTCTCCTCAGTAGTCCATATTTGCCGCGATGTTAACTATGGCTGACTTATCCGTAATATTCATGCTAACGGCGCCTCACTCTTCTTTATCTGTATTTATCTTCACATTGCCCGGGGCCTATACTACGGCTCCTACCTTTACAAAGAAACTTGAAACATTGGCGTAGTCCTCCTTTTCCTATTAATAGCAACCGCCTTCGTCGGCTACGTCCTTCCATGAGGACAAATATCCTTTTGAGGGGCTACAGTCATTACCAACCTTTTGTCCGCATTTCCTTATATTGGAGATGTACTAGTACAATGAATCTGAGGAGGGTTTTCAGTAGACAACGCCACCCTTACACGCTTCTTCGCCTTTCACTTTCTCCTCCCATTCCTAATCCTGGCTCTATCAGTTATTCATCTCCTATTTCTCCATGAATCTGGCTCTAACAATCCTCTTGGTATTAACTCCGACGCAGATAAAGTTTCATTCCACCCCTACTTCTCTTATAAAGACCTTCTTGGCTTCTTCGTTATAGTCTTCTTCTTAGCTTTATTAGCCCTATTCCTACCTAACCTCCTAGGAGATGCTGAAAACTTTATCCCAGCAAACCCACTTGTAACTCCACCCCACATCAAACCCGAGTGATACTTCTTATTTGCCTATGCCATCCTTCGCTCCATCCCCAATAAACTAGGAGGAGTCCTAGCTCTCCTGTTCTCCATCTTTATCCTTATATTGGTTCCTCTCCTCCACACCTCCAAACAACGAAGTAACATCTTCCGACCTTTTACACAAATCTTCTTCTGACTTCTTGTGGCCAACTCAATTATTTTAACTTGAATTGGAGGACAACCCGTAGAACAACCATTTATTATAGTAGGACAAATCGCCTCAATCTCCTACTTTGCCTTATTTCTTATTATTATGCCATTCACCAGCTGATGTGAAAATAAAATCCTCAGCCTAAACTAGTTTTGGTAGCTTAACTCAAAAGCGTCGGCCTTGTAAGTCGAAGACCGGGGGTTTAAACCCCTCCCAAAACACATCAGGGGAAGGAGGGTCGAACTCCTGCCCTTGGCTCCCAAAGCCAAGATTCTGCCTAAACTGCCCCCTGTTAGCTGTTATAGCGTGTATAAGCCAAAAATTGGAAAATTTTGGTTTTGCCCCCTGATAACTGCTATAGCGCGCAAAAGCCAAAATGAAAAATTTTGGTTTTTGTTCGTCAGTATGACATATATATGACATAGCCCACATATACTGATATACCACATACTACCCATATTCCATAGTGGCTAATACAGATATTCCCCTACTATATAACATATACTATGCTTAATCCCCATTAATCGACATTCCCCTATTCTATTACATACTATGCTTAATCCACATTACACTACTGTCAGCTATTTCATTTCATGAAGTAATTTAACCCTCATTTATCTAAAATCAGTAATTCCATAGCATAAAATTTTTCACTTAACCCTATCCTACATGGTATTACTTAATGAAGTTGGCGAGAGATCCGTATTAACCTCTTGTTTGGAAAAAATTGAACGGTTTGTGGTACATACCTGTTTTATCCCCTAATATTGATCAAATCTGGCATCTGATTAATGCTCGAATTACATATGATCCTTGATCGTATCAGGAATGACAGTCCTCTAGTTCCCTTTAATGGCATAATTATCCTTGATCGTATCAAGATTTATCGTCCGCCCTGTTTTTTTATTTCGGTATGAAGCAAATAACTACTCCCCGGAAGGGCTCATTTGGCACACTAAGATAAACTTGAGCTATCCTCGACATTCTTCTGATTTAATCTCATTACTCATCATTCAGGAGATTAGATTGTCAAGCTCACCATTACTGAAAGGGATAGAAAATATTAGGTCATGTAGGTCAAGTTTGGGTTTTTTGATTAATGAGGCAACGGTTTAAAAAAAACACCGTCATTAACCCCCTCGGAAAGAAACCTCCTATAATAGTGTGTGTATAATGCACTTCATTATTCTAATACATTATTCACTTTATCTGGCATAAAACTTATACTATTAGACTTCCCCCGAGTTTCGGAAAAAAATCAAAACCTTTTAAATAAAAAGTTTTTTTGGTAAAAACCCCCCTCCCCCTTAATATACACGGTTATCTCGAAAAACCCCTAAAACGAGGGCCGACGTATATTTTTTTATAGAATTGTTGCGGTAATTTCTCTATATATATTGTAACAATGAT